TAATAAAAAAAAATTAAGATATATAAAATAAAACTTAAATAGAATTTTCTAGCCTTAATTATTCTGAATCTTTCCAAACTACTTCAAATATTTAAAATCAAGAGGTTATAATTGGTCAAATGATATAAATAAGTCACTAGTGAAAAATAAATACGTATTTAATTTTATTAATACTGAATTGTTAATATTAAATTCAAATTTGTAAATAAAATTTTATGAAGATAAAAAATGAAAATTTGAATTTTCATTTTAATTATTACGTATTACAATAATTTTTTTATATCTATAGAACAAGGATAAATAATTATACCAAAAACAGTATTTGATATGAATCATAAAGCCCATAACTAAAACTATTTATTGTAATTCGGTTATTTAGAATCATTAACCAATTTGTTTTGTAACTAATTGTTTGTCTTCCATTACAATAAAAGCTATTTGTAGGAAATGCTATGATATCCAACACTTTAATTTTACGGAAAAAAAAGGGGGCAAATAAAATGCCTTTAAATTATGTATTTTGTATCCTTTAACAGATTAACTACTAGTCTCATTTGATAATTAAAATTTTGTGGACTCTTTCTTCGAGCTTGACCAATTAAATTAATATTAAATTAATTAATATAATAGAAAAAATTATTAAAGTTTTTTTATTTTTTAATTAAGCGGGAGAAGGATTGGGTTATTAAACTTTTAGATTTTTTTATTACATGTATAAATGTAACACGATGAAAATAGAAAGAAAACGAAACGGACAATCTTTCTTTTTTTTTTTTTTTTATTATTTTTTTTTTTATTTTATCAACTTCAATCTATTTGGCATAGTGTACCTTATCGTTCTTATTAATATTTTATGTGATTTTTACCCCCCCCCCCTCTTTTTTTTTTGAGTCTAATTTAGAGAAAAAATAGATAGAGATATAGTAAAGAACAATTGATTTTGAACAATAGATGTCTTTCACATCCAACCGAAAAACCTATTATAACTTTTTAATGGCAGTTCCAAAAAAGCGCACCTCTATTTCAAAAAAACGTATTCGTAAAAATATTTGGAAAAGGAAGGGATATAGGGCAGCATTGAAAGCTTTTTCGTTAGCGAAATCTCTTTCTACCGGGAGTTCTAAAAGTTTTTTTTGTGTAACAAATAAATAATCTGAATCGTTCTAATAACTAATAAAGTGATATAATTTTGTTTATAGTTTATTTATAAGATTTATAAGTTATAAAAATGATAAATAATATTTATCAATTAGAATTAATATTAACATCATAATAGTATAGTAAAAGAATAAATATTAATATATAAGATATAAGATATAAGATATAAGAGAAATTACAATATATAAGATAAATTACAATATAAACAATATACATTAAAAATAAAATAAATAAAAAAGAATTAGTCTCATAATGTTTTAATTTAAACGAATATAAAATAGAATTTGTTTTACTTTAATTTGAAGCCAAATTTTTCTTTCGTTTCTGATATAGATAAGAATTCTGTTGTCTACTGAATTCTAAAAATGAATGGTACTTTTTTGTTTGAAAAAAGGGTAAACGCAAGCGCAAGGTTTCGCCTTTCATTTTAGTATGTTTTATCATTTTCCGGATGGGGATTCTCACTTTCCCCATCGCCCTTACTCAATAATAAAAAGAATTTTTTTTTAGTTATATTTTTGATTTTATATTATAAAGAAGAGGTCGTTGAAACTAATTGATTAAGTTTAAAATGTTTTTTATAATCTTTTAAACCATTATTTTGGGTTTTAGAAATTATTATCACTATATAAATTCCTTAAACCAAACCCAATTAAAATTAAATTAATAAAAGCCCCGTTTACATTTTTAGGTAGTTATATGACGAATGCGCCAATTTTGAGTGATCTATTTTAGATCCTATGTTTCGATTGGAAGATCAATCAAGATATAATATATATATTAATTCAAAAATTTAGAAAATATTTTGAAGTACGGTACAATTTCTATACGAAATTTTTTATATGATTGATACGACCATCCCACTAACTTAATGGGTTTGCTAAATCTTAACGCAAATTCTCTACACAACAAAAAATCCTAACGCAACCTAACTATGCAAATATTTACATAAATCTTTTGAGTGTATCGCTGAAATTGTGTTATATAAAAATTCTATTTTTTTATTAATCGATAAAATGAATTTTTTATTTTAGATTAATAAAATAAATGATAAAAGAAATTAATCATTAAAAAATGCAAACGAGGCAGAACATTTTTTTTACTTATATCCAGGGATTGAAGTAAAAATTATCTAGTTACAACTGTTACATTTTAGTTTTAGGAGAGCATAAAGTAATAGCCTACGAAAAAATACATTGTTAGTTCAGTTAAATAAAATTGACATCCTAAAATACTAAATAACTAAATAAAAATAAAAAGATAATAATAAGAAAAATCAATATTATTAACGTTAACGAAAACGTTTTAATCCCTAATTTTTAAACAAGTTTTTATTCATCAATTTGAATGGTTTCCTAAAAAAAAATATTGGATTGAATTAACTCCTTCAAGCTCGACGATTGAATAAAAATAGGTTATTATGATTTCGAATAAGCCGCTATGGTGAAATCGGTAGACACGCTGCTCTTAGGAAGCAGTGCTAGAGCATCTCGGTTCGAGTCCGAGTGGCGGCATGGCATCTTCTAAAAGAGTAAGTCCTATAATGAATTCAATTCCCGATTTCAATTCCTATAATTGAGGGACGCCCTTATTAATTTAATAATTTTTATGATATTTTCAACTTTAGAGCATATATTAACTCATATATCCTTTTCGATCGTTTCAATTGTAATTACAATTCATTTGATAATTTTATTAGTCGATGAAATCGTAGGACTAGATGATTCGTCAGAAAAGGGGATGATAGCTACTTTTTTCTGCATAACAGGATTATTAGTTACTCGTTGGATGTATTTGAGGCATTTACCATTAAGTGATTTATATGAATCATTAATTTTTCTTTCGTGGAGTTTTTCCATTATTCATATTATTCCGTATTTTAAAAAACATAAAAACCATTTAAGCGCAATAACCGCGCCAAGTGCTATTTTTACTCAAGGTTTTGCTACTTCGGGTCTTTTAACTGAAATGCATCAATCCGCGATATTAGTACCCGCTCTCCAATCCCATTGGTTAATGATGCACGTAAGTATGATGGTATTGAGCTATGCAGCTCTTTTGTGTGGATCATTATTATCACTAGCTCTTCTAGTCATTACATTTCGAAAATTCATAAGGATTTTTAGTAAAAGCAATAATTTAGAAAATGAGTCAGTTTACTTTAGTGAGATTCAATACGTGAACGAAAGAAACAATGTCTTACGAAACACTTCTTTTATTTCGTCTCAAAATTATTACAGGTATCAATTGATTCAACAATTGGATCGTTGGAGTTATCGTATTATTAGTCTAGGGTTTATCCTTTTAACCGTAGGTATTCTTTCGGGAGCAGTATGGGCTAATGAAGCATGGGGATCATATTGGAATTGGGATCCAAAGGAGACTTGGGCATTTATTACTTGGACCATATTCGCTATTTATTTACATATTAGAACAAATAAAAATTTTGAAAGTGTAAATTCTGCAATTGTGGCCTCAATGGGCTTTCTTATAATTTGGATATGCTATTTTGGGGTTAATCTATTAGGAATAGGGTTGCATAGTTATGGTTCATTTACATTAACATCTAATTGAATAAAAGACTTGACGAATATAAACATAGGACGGCATACAGGTATATATACGAAAACTTCATGTAAACAATCAAGAACCATTTGAATCATTTCCATTACTTGATTCAAATGGTTCTCACAAATTCAAAAGATATCTAGTTATAATAGAATTCCAATTTATTTATTTTACTTAAAAGAATATAAAAGACTCATTTTTTTATTGTACAATCAACCATTTTTAAAATCATGGGATTTCAGTTTCATTTTTTGGTTTACTCACAAAAACTATCGAAAAAAATAATTGGATATAATAGCTTCGACCTTGTCAACTGATAATGATAAAACGAAATCGGGATAAACACCAATACCTATTATAGGTAAAAGGATAGAGATCGAAACAAATAATTCTCGCGGTCCAGAATCAAAAAAATAAGAGTTTGGGGCATTAAAAAGCTTGTATCCATAGAACATCTGGCGTAACATAGATAATGAATAAATAGGAGTTAATATCATTCCAATTGCCATTACAAAAGTAATTAATATTTTTGTCATTAAAAGATATTTTTGACTAGTAAGTATTCCAAAAAAAACTAACAATTCGGCAACAAAACCGCTCATGCCCGGTAATGCAAGAGAAGCCATTGATAAGATACTGAAAGTCGTGAATATTTTTGGAATTGCGATAGCCATTCCGCCCATTTCGTCGAGATAAACAAGACGTATTCTATCATAACTCGTTCCGGCCAAGAAAAAAAGCGCAGCGCCAATAAATCCGTGAGAGATTATTTGTAAAATGGCTCCGTTGAGGCCTGTATCGCTTATAGAACCAATTCCTATAATTATGAAACCCATATGAGATACAGAAGAGTAGGCTATTCTTTTTTTTAAATTACGCTGACCGGGAGATGTTGAAGCTGCATAGATTATTTGAATTGTGCCTACTATAATCAACCAGGGAGAGAATATAGAATGGGCGTGGGGTAATAATTCCATATTGATCCGAACCAATCCATACGCTCCCATTTTTAATAAGATTCCGGCTAAAAGCATACAAGTACTGTAATGTGCCTCTCCATGGGTGTCTGGTAACCATGTATGTAAGGGTATGATCGGTGATTTGACAGCAAAAGCAATAAGAAATCCAATATAGAATATTATTTCCAGTGCTACAGGATACGATTGATTAGCTGATGTTTCAAAATTTAATGTTGGTTCATTGGAACCATATAAACCAATACCCAAAACTCCCATTAATAAAAAAACGGAACTTCCTGCAGTGTACAAAATAAATTTTGTAGCTGAATACAAACGTTTCTTTCCCCCCCACATGGATAGAAGTAGATAAACTGGAATTAATTCTAACTCCCACATGATGAAAAAAAGTAAAAGGTCTCGAGAAGAAAATGGTCCTATTTGACCGCTATACATTGCTAACATCAGAAAATGGAATAGTCGGGAATCTCGAGTAATCGGCCGAGCCGCTAAAGTAGCTAAAGTTGTGATAAATCCTGTCAGTAAAATGGGTCCTATAGAAATTCCATCTATTCCCAATCTCCAGTAAAAATCAAAAAAATCGATCCATTTATAATCCTCTGTCAGTTGCATTAATGGATCATCCAATTGGAAACGATAACCGAATGCATAGGTTGTTAGAAGGAGTTCTATTATACATATACCTATAGTATACCAACGCCTTATCTTATTTCCTCTATGAGGGAGAAAGAAAATTAAGGAACCCGCGAATATTGGCAAAACTACAACTAGCGTTAACCAAGGAAAATTATTCATGGTAAAAACAAGATAAACTTGGACCAGAAAAACCCGTGCTCAAAATAAATAGTTTTTGAGCGCGGGTTTTTGTCGGTAAAGGTAAAAAAATCAAATGTATTCAAGTGGGGTTTTCTGGAACGTATTAATAAGCCAGACCCATACTTCGAGTTGTTTCATGCCATAAATAAACTCGAACACTCAAGAAATCTGTCGGACAGGCGGATTCACATCTCTTACAACCGACACAGTCCTCTGTTCTTGGAGCAGAAGCAATTTGCTTAGCTTTACACCCGTCCCAAGGTATCATTTCTAATACATCCGTTGGGCAGGCGCGCACGCATTGAGTACACCCTATACACGTATCATAAATCTTTACTGAATGTGACATTTGGATCTATAAATTTTTGAATGTCAGAAAGTTTCGATCTAGTAAACTTGTAAATGAATCATATATTTAGACACCAGATGAATCAATAATTTATCATAATTTTTCTAATCAATCTACTTCTGGATTGACTCATGCGATAGAGCCAAGATACTTTAATTTCTTACATTTTTGAAAACATGTATTATTACGTAATGTATGGTCATGGTAATTCTAATTTATGAATATTAGAATTTATATGATTAATACTACTTATTCAACAAATTCGATTGATTGATACGAGTTGATTTTCTGTTACGATAAATTGATGAAACAATAGCCGGGCCAATAGCTGCTTCAGCGGCTGCAATAGCTATAACAAAAATTGAGAAAATATTTCCTTTTAATTGGCGACTATCAAAAAAATCAGAAAATGTTACGAAATTCATATTAACCGCATTCAGTATAAGTTCAAGACACATAAGGGCTCTAACCATATTCCGGCTCGTGATCAATCCATAGATACCGATAGAAAATAAGTAGGCACTCAAAACAAGTACATGTTCGAGCATCATTGACCAACTCCTTATCAATTTCGATTCATTTCAATATGAACTGAACAACAATTCAACAGATTCAATTGACTAGAATAAAAAAAAGTACGGAACAAAGGCAGATTTTCTATTGTTAATAGAATAGATTGAATTGTTAATAGAATAGATTGAATAATTTCTATTTTAGACATAAAAAATCTTTAATTAAAGGGAAATAAATGGAATGTAATAAAACCGAACAGAGTTTAATGTGCATTGCTAATTCTATAAATTTTTTACTGTCGCGCCACGGCAATTGCACCTATCAAAGCGGCTAAAAGAATTATCGAAACGAATTCAAATGGAAGAAAAAAATCTGTTGATAAATGAATTCCAATTTGTTGACTATTACTTATCAAATCTTGCTCTATAATCTGGTTTGATCTTGTAGTCCAAATAATTCCGTACCATGACGTATCCGTAATAATAATCATGAGTAAAACAAAAATACTTGTACAAACTGGCACAGTAACCACATCCCCAATGGTCCAAAGATTCAAATCTTTGTAATATTCTGAACCATTCATGAACATCACAGCAAATACGATTAAAACATTTATAGCTCCCACGTAAATAAGGAGTTGTGCAGCAGCTACAAAATAAGAGTTTAATAGAATATAGAATAAGGATATACAAACAAGAACCAGTCCCAATGAAAAGGCAGAATAAATGGGGTTGGTAAATAATACCACCCCCATACCTCCTAGTATAAGAACCGATCCCAGAAAGACTAAAAGAAAATCATGTATTGGTCCGGGCAAATCCATTATATGTAAAATAAGAGATAAATAAATAGAAATGTTTTTCATGACCTTATTGAGACCCGACCAGAAAATTTTTTTTTATGATTTTTGAGCAATTCCTAATTTAATCCTAAGTAAAAAAATACTAAGGGATATGAATAAATGTGAGTACTATTATTGGACTAATTTCATTCTTTATCTGAAAGAGTCGTTCTAATTCTAAACTATATATTTTAAAACAATTATGGATATATTAATTAATGGATTTTCAATCCAAATTAAGACGCGTTTCTTACCAACCAATCAATAGTTGGTATTTGTAGTTATTGACCAAACAACACGAAAGAAACCTAAATTCCTTCTATATTAGTTATTAGTAAAGTAATTATAAATTATTCGTTAATAAGAGATTTACTTATTTATTTGAGGCGAATTCAAAATGGTTCGAATTGTATAATCGTCAATTACTGACATTGGTAAACGACCCAAAGCAATTTGATTATAATTCAATTCGTGACGATCATAAGTAGAAAGTTCATATTCTTCAGTCATTGATAAACAATTCGTTGGACAATACTCAACGCAATTACCACAAAATATACAGACTCCGAAATCAATACTGTAATTAAGCAGCCGTTTCTTGCGAATATCAGTTTCCAATTTCCAATCAACAACGGGTAGATCTATAGGACATACACGAACGCATACTTCACAAGCAATACATTTATCAAATTCAAAATGGATTCGACCGCGGAAACGCTCCGCGGTGATTAATTTTTCATAAGGATATTGAATAGTTACGGGTAAACGATTTGCGTGGGATAAAGTAATCATGAAACTTTGACCAATGTACCTTGCAGCTCGTACTGTTTGTTGACCATAATTCATGAACCCAGTTACCATAGAGAACATATCGTTAATATATATATGAATAGTTTTATGTTTGTTTATTTCTCTTGTTTGAGACACGTTGTGAATATAGAATGTTACTTTACAGTGAAAAGAGTTGGAAAGAAGTTGTTAATAATAGATTACCGAGAGAAATAGGTAAAAGAAATTTCCATCCAAGATTCAATAGTTGGTCCATTCTTAGCCTCGGTAAAGTCCATCTTGTTGTGATAGGAATGAACAAGAACAAATAAGTTTTAGCTAATGTAATAAAGATACCAATTATCGCTCCAAAAACTCCACATGTTTTATTTATTTCAAAAAGCTCAGAAACATATATGTCCGGAATAGATATATTCCAACCTCCCAAGTAAAGAACTGTTACAAATAATGAAGAAACCAATAGGTTTAGATAGGAAGCAACATAAAATAACCCAAATTTTATACCCGAGTATTCGGTTTGATAACCTGCTACTAACTCTTCTTCTGCTTCTGGTAAATCAAAAGGTAATCTCTCACATTCTGCTAGGGAAGAAATAATAAAAATGATAAACCCTATAGGCTGACGCCACAAATTCCATCCCCAAAAACCATATTTTGATTGCGCCTCAACAATATCAATTGTACTTGAACTGTTAGATAATTATAGTCGGTGATACCATCACTGTTACCATCGCTATTACAGAACCGTACATGAGATTTTCACCTCATACGGCTCCTTGAAGGCCAGAAATAAATATAGGGACCGCGTCAGTATTCTTTTTTGAATCTTGATATGTTTGTAGGATGGATAACTATCGGCCGGTCCCAAATTAGACCAATTGAATTCTGTCTGTTAGAATTATTTTAATTCAAAATAAAATAAAAAAAGTACTTCTGAATTGATCTCATCCTTTCTTTAATTTAATAATTTCAATAAAAATTTCAATTCTTCTTTGTTCAGTAATAACTTAACTGTTCAATAAAATACTTCTTGTAAAAATATCAATAACCCGTTGGTTTCACGTACGAAAAAAAAAAATTCTATATTAATTAATGAATTATGACACAAATTATATATCTATTAATATGTATATGGGAAAGAATAAAAGTAACAAATAATAAATAAAGTATATCTTTTTTTTTTTTTTTCGTTCCTATTCTTCTTTCTATTTCTGAGAAAAAGAGGGCTTTCAAAATAAAGTAAAGGATTATTTCGTTTCGAATAGTTATTTATTAAATCGGTGGATAGGAGTATACTCTGGATTGGAATCGTGTCATGGGGAGTACTGCCTGATCATTTCTACCAACTTAAAGCCCCAATTAGTATTCTTTGTTTGTATATTATGTAAAAATGTCCTTTTGGAGAATTTACATAATCTCCATTACTAATCCTTTCCATATGTTCGTGTTTCTAACCATCCACTCGTTTTTGCTCAATCCCCCGTTATGCTAATACATAAAAATGATAGTGAAAACTCAATACGGTTGATCTTTTGAACCCGCTTCAAGTCAGGATGACTAATCAACCAATCTTGGGGGAAACGGTCTCTTCTGTTTATGTTTATTTCCGCTTAACTCTCTAACTCTTATACATAGAAAATGAGAATCAATCTTTTTACTGCGAATTTATATATAAGCTGTTTTCTTTCACTCATATAACTATTTGATTTAGTTCATCAACCCGAATAATGAATAAAAAAAAAATTAAGATATCTACTCAATCCATTCCAACCCTTTCCTTGAAAGGAAGGAATAGAGAAAAGTTTATGTCTATGTATCAACGAATCGCACGTAGAGATATTGATAACACACATAAAGTTAATGGTATTTCATAACTAATCGATTGAGCAGCAGCTCGTAGACCGCCTAAAAAGGAATATTTATTATTTGACCCGTATCCCGACATAAGAAGTCCAATTGGAGCAATACTGGAAATGGCAATCCATAAAAAAACACCGATATTGAGATCCGCTAAAACAAGGTGATATCCAAAAGGAACTACTGAATAGCTTACTAAAATTGATATGACTGCTATGGATGGCCCGATACTGAATAAACGAGTATCCCCCCTAGATGGAAAAAGATTTTCTTTGAAAAGTAGTTTTGTCCCATCTGCTAGAGCTTGAAGAACTCCCAAAGGGCCGGCGTATTCAGGTCCAATACGTTGTTGTATCCCTGCCGATATTTCTCTTTCTAACCATACAATTACCAGTACGCCTATTGTGATTCCCACTACAAGAGTAAAAATAGGAACAAGAACCCATAGAATTCCATAAACCTCTTTAAAAAATTCTAATCTAGAAAAAGAATCGATATCTTGTACTTCCGGTGTATCAATTATCATTTCAACGATCAACTTCTCCCATAATGATATCTATACTACCTAGTATCGTCATAATATCAGCCAATTTCATTCTTTTAACTAACCGCGGAAGAATTTGCAAATTGATAAAACCCGGCGGGCGGATTTTCCATCTCCAAGGAAAACCACTCTGATCCCCTATGAGAAAAATTCCCAATTCTCCCTTTGGGGCTTCTACTCTCACATAAAGTTCTTGTTTCGGCAATTCAAATGTAGGAGACGGCTTTTTACTAATAAATCGATATTCAAAATCATTCCATTCCGGATTCCTTTCTCTATCAAAGTATCGTATTTCTAAATTCTCATAGGGTCCCCCTGGAATTCCTTCCAGGGCCTGTTGAATAATTTTTACGGATTCTATCATTTCACCAATTCGGACTAGATAACGAGCCAATGAATCTCCTTCTTTTTGCCACTGTACTTCCCAATCAAATTCGTCGTAACATTCATAATGATCAACTTTACGAAGATCCCATTGTATTCCGGAAGCTCGCAGCATTGGTCCCGATAAACCCCAATTTATTACTTCCTCTCTACCAATAATGCCTACTCCCTCGACTCGTTCTAAAAAAATAGGATTTCGTGTAATAAGTTTTTGATATTCAGCAACTCTTGTTAAAAAATAATCGCAGAAATCCAAACATTTATCTATCCAGCCATGAGGTAGATCGGCCGCTACTCCTCCGATACGAAAATAATTATGCATCATTCTCATACCGGTGGCAGCTTCGAATAGATCATATACTAATTCTCTTTCTCTGAAAATATAGAAAAAGGGAGTTTGTGCACCAATATCCGCCATAAAAGGACCGAGCCATAACAGATGAGAAGCTATACGACTCAACTCCAACATAATTATTCTGATATAGCTGGCTCTTTTAGGTACTTGAATATTTCCCAACTGTTCCGGTCCGTTTACAGTTATTGCTTCTGTGAACATAGTAGCTAAATAATCCCACCGTGTTACATAAGGCAAATATTGTATAATTGTTCGATTTTCCGCAATTTTTTCCATTCCTCGGTGTAAATAACCCAATATTGGTTCACAGTCAATAACATCTTCACCATCTAGAGTAATGATGAGTCGAAGAACACCATGCATTGATGGGTGGTGGGGGCCCATATTGACTATCATGAGGTCTTTTCTGGTAGCCGGTATATTCATAGGTTTTTCCTCGATTCATTCTTTCATGAATTGCTGAAAACGAAAAAAAGTTCATTAAAATTCAAGATCTAATAAATCAAATAATTCAAAATGCCTTTATAAAAATGAAATTAACGAGTTTTTGACTCCCGAATATCCAACCGATTAATTAATTCTTTATAACATATTCTATTTTTCTTTGACAAATAAGACAGTAATCGTTGGCGTTTTCCCAGAATTTTACGTAAACCTCTCTGAGATAAATAGTCTTTTTTGTGTAATTGTAAATGTGAAGTAAGTCTTCGTATCCTATTGGTGAAACTAACTATTTGAAATTCAACAGATCCTCTGTTTTCGTCTTTTTCTTCTTGTGAAATAACTGAGATGAATGAATTTTTTACCATAAACTGAAATCTTCTCTCCCCCCCTCTTTTTATTGTAAGATATTTTTTATTGATAGATATCTTTATTGATCAGTAATAATAATGCCCCTAATTTTTATTTGGTATATACAATAATTTGAATTTCGTTATTAATTTCTAATTTTTTTAATTTAATAAAACTTACTCAATCCTATTTTCATTTTAAAATTGGATTTGAAAGGGGATACAAAAGTATGGTTGGTTTCTTCACTCACAAAAGAGAAAAGTTTAGACCTAACATAAGAAAATTTTGTTCATTCTAGATCTAATTGATATGTCATTGAATTAGTATCATGTATCAGAATGGAATGTAAGACAATGTATGCGTGCATCTCTTTGTCGTCATAGACCAGATATGGTATGGGAAATATAGGAAAAATGTACTATTAATGAATTTTCAATCGCGGATACATATGTATCCTTACCATACTGAAACAACTGCCATTATTGGTATTAAACCAATAACGATTCATACAAGCTAAATCTTCTAATCGATAATTGGGCCAAAGAAATAGCTTTAATTTTATAAGTTTTTTTTTATATTTTTTGCTTTTATCCACAACTTGACTGTTTACCTCATTCCCATTACAAAAAGATGCCTTTCTATGTCTATTCTTAGAATTTAAACAAATTAGAATTCGCAATTCTCTACGACGTCTAGGCGATAAAATATTTTCAGGAACAAACAAATCATAATTTTTTTTATATCTATTTCCAGTCATCTTTTGATGTTTTGTAATGACTTCATCAGAATTCTTATCAACATGTTTTTTTTCTCGGTATCTTTGATTTATTTGATGTTTACTTTTATGAACTAATGAAATACCGAGGGTTTGATACATAATAAATTTTCCATCATTTTTTATAGCTAGACGAATTGGTTCAATAATCAAAAATCCCCTTTTAATAAATTCTGTAAGAGTTACATCTTTCTGAATCGTCAAAATATCCAGACTCATTTCGCCCCTTTGAATAGAGGATATAGTAATTTCTCTTGGATTTATCAGTCTAAGCAGGAGACAATATACGTTGATGTTATTGATTATTTTTTTATTTAAAGAATCATCCCATCTCAATTGAAAATACAAATACCTTTTTAGGAAGAAATCAAACTCCGCTTTTGTATTGATCTTGTATTGCTTTTTATTTCTATGTTTTTTCATGTCCGATCCCGTATAATCTTCTTCAACATCTTTTTCTTGGTTTGAAAGAGCTGATTTAAGATCTGCTTGGCCCGTGGATTCTTTTTCTCCTTGATTTCGGTTTTCTAATTCAAGAGATTTTTTTTCATTCGACGATATTGATATAAAAGGATCTCTTTTTTTATTTCCAGTGATGCTTTTGTTTTCACTAGCATTTTTTTTTATATTAGAATTAAAAAGTAGTAATTTAATTGGTATAACCCACGGTTTCATTTTATACGTATTATAAAGTCTCACAAATTCTGGCAAGAACCAAAGTTCCAGATTTGATATGGGACGACTTAGTATTTCTTCATTCATTCCCATCCAATCCAAAAGGGGTTTTTGATTGGATAGGTTGATTTTTTGATCTTGCTGAAGTGTGAGATAAAAAAGACCCTTATTATTGATTTTATCAATTATTTGATACTTATTAACCCTAGTCTTAGTATATTTATTACTGTTAGTGTCAGTATCAATATTGATCCAGGCCTCAATATCGACCTTCGTTTTAAGACAAAAATCGAGAATTCTCCAATCAAAATATTTTCTATCCGTATTTTTATCCATATCTCGAATATCATCTTCTACCATATAAAATGATTTTTGGTTATGTGTGTTGTAATTATAAAAAAGATCTTGGTTAGTTTTTACTTGTAATGGTGATCCATAAATTGAAGAGTACTTCTTAGTTTCAGAATTTATAGATTTATATGCTAAAAGATCATATCTATATTGTTTTTTAAAATTATCCTTTTGATTCAATAATAAATCCGTTTCAATTTTTGTTTTTTTTTCGTAGTGAATTAATTCATCTTTTTCATATAAATCACACAAATCTTTATATAAATCTTTATTTTGAGCTATACAGTTCAATATATTTCGCCATTTTTGTGGTACTACTCTAGACCATTTAATTTGAGATACATCACATTGATATTGATAATGACTCCTTAACCAATTTGTCCATTGATTCATTCCAGAATTGCGAAGATTCTTAGGTCTTAATTCGGAATGAAATAGTTCTTGTCTTACAACAAAAAAATCCTTTATTTCATTCTTAAGAAAAAGGGGGGTTCCATTATATTGAAATACGGATTTCAATTTCTCTAACTTAATAAGTTGGGTTTGTGATAATTTGTAAAATACATATGCTTGTGAAAAGTAAGATAAGTCAAAAAAAGTCTTTGAATTTTTTTGACTAAGACTAATATTAGTATTAGAAAGTGACTCTTTTATAATCGAAATAAATTTAATTAAACTTTGATTTGTTTTATTAATTCTTTCTTGATTTGCTTCATTACTGTTAATGTTTTTATTAATAATTTTTTTTGTTGATTCAAGAAAAAGTTGTGTATTGATACTAGGAATATTAATCATAGATAGAAAGATATCTATGTATATTTTTTCAATGAAAAATATTATAAAATAATGGGATTTACGGATTAATCGAGCAGTTCTTCTTTTTAATATCTGCAAAATATTTTTTTGTGATTCCAATCTTTTATCATCATAACTTATTTTGTTAGAACTCAAATTTCTATCTGAAGTTATAAATCCCTTTTTCTTGTCTTTTGTAATTTTTTCTATTTGATTTATGATTGTGTTTATTCTATCAGTCAGATCTTGCATTTTTTTTTCTGTTAATGAATAATTTGTCCAATTCTGAGATCTAATTTGAATGGACGATTCCTGAATCATCCGATTACTGATTATTGAATCTTTTTTAATTTCACTCAATTCATATACTTCTATTTCTCTCAATCCAAATAATATAATTGGGTTTATTTTTGAGAGTTCTTTTATTATTTCTTTTATAAACAGAATGTTTTTAATGATCC